TTCCTATTGCAACTTCCTGAATGGTCTGAGGATTTCGAAGAATGGAATAAAGAGATCCATATTAAATGCACCTATAATGGTATTCCATTATCCGAAACCGAATTTCCAAAAAATTGGTTTACAGATGGTATTCAAATAAAAATATTATTTCCTTTCTGTCTGAAACCTTCGCAAAAATCGAAACTACGATCCTCTCAGAAAGATCTAATGAAAAAGAAAAAACAAAAAGGTGATTTTTGTTTTTTAACAGTTTGGGGAATGGAAACCGAACTCCCCTTTTGTGCACCCCGAAAAAAACCTTCCTTTTTTAAACCCATTTTCAAGGAATTCGAAAAAAAAATTGGAAAATGCAAACAAAAGTATTTTCGAGTTCTAACTGTTTTCAAAGGAAAAACAAAATTACTTCGAAAAGTTTCAAAAGAAACAAACAAATGGGTTATCAAAAGTTTTTTTTTTATAAAAAGAATAATAAAAGAACTTTCAAAAGTAAATCCAATTCAATTATTTAGATTAAGAGAAGTAGGAGTCTATGAATCAAGCGAAATTAAAGAAGAAAAAGATTCTATAATAAACAATCAAACAATTCACGAATCATTTAGTCAAATTACAATTGCATCTCCGAGTTGGACAAACTCTTCATTGACAGAAAAAAAAATGAAAGATCTGGCTAATAGAACAAGTACAATTCGAAATCAAATAGAAAGAATCACAAAAGAGAAAAAAAAAGTAACTCCAAGAATAAATAATCTTAGTCCTACAAGTTCTAATGCTAAAAAATCCGAAAAACAACAAATGTTAAAAAGAAGAAATGCTCCATTAATCTGTAAATTACCCCCCCTTTTTAAATTTTTCATTGAAAAACTCTGCACAGATACCTTTTTATCTATCATTAATATTCCCAGAATTAATACAGAATTTTTTCTTAAATTAACAAAAAAAATGAGTGCTAAATCCATTTACAATAATGAAAGAAAACAAGAAAGAATTAATAAAAAAAAGAAAACTTCAATTCCGGTTCTTTCGAGTTTAAAAAATCCACTTAATAATATTAGTAATATTACAAAAAATTCACATATTTTTTATGACTTATCCTACGTCCCACAAGGATATGTATTTTATAAATTAGCAAAAATCCAAGTCAGTAACTCGTTAAGATCTGTTTTTCAATATCAAGGAATCCCCTTTTTCCTTAAGCCTAAAATAAAGGATTCTTTTGAAATACAAGGAATACTTGATTCGAAATCAGCAGATAACAAACTTTCGAGTTATGAAATGAATCCATGGAAAAGGTGGTTAAGAAGACATTCTCAATACCATTTATCTCAGATTGGATGGTCTAGATTAATACCAGAAAAATGGCGAAATGCATTTGGTCAGCAGCGTATAGCTAAAAAGGCCAATTTTAGCAAACGGCATTCATATGAAAAAAAACCATTAATGAATTCCAAAAAACAAAAACAATTTGAAGTATATTCATTATCTAATCAAAAAGAGAATTTTCTAAAATACTATCGATATGATCTTTTATCATATAAATTTATTAATTATGAAAAGAAAAAGGAATCCTTTTTTTATGGATCTCCCTTTCAAGGAAATACGAACCAAGAGATTTATTATAACACGCCTAAAAAAAACTTTTTTGATATGCTGAGGAACATCCCTATTCAAAATGATCTAGGAAGGATCCATATGGAAAAACCGGCCGATATAAAATATTTTGATTGGAAAATTTTCAAATTTGATCTTATACAAAAAGTCGATATTGAGGCCTGGATCCTAATCGATACCAATAGGAATCAAAATACTCAAATTCGTACTCAAAATTCTCAAATAATTTGTAAAAAAGATTTTTTTTATCTTAAGATCCCAGAGATCAATTTACCAAACTCTCACAAGGGGTTTTTCGATTGGATGGGAATGAATGAAAAAATGCTAAAGCATCCCATATCCAATCTGGAACTTTGGTTCTTCCCAGAATTTTTGTTACTTTATAAGACATATAAAATGAAACCTTGGTTTATACCAAGCAAATTACTTCTTTTAAATAGAAAAAGAAGTGAAAATAAAAAGATCAATGAAAAAGAAAAAGGCAATTTTTTGCTAGGATCAAATAAAAAGCATCGAAATCAAGAAGAAAAAGAACCGACAAGTCGAGGAGAGCGGAGATCCGTTCTCTCACAACAAAAAGATATTGAAGAAAATTATGCAAGATCAAAGATGAAAAAAGGGAAAAAGAAAAAACAATACACGAAACCAGAACTCCATTTTTTCCTGAAACGTTATTTGCTTTTTCAATTGAGATGGGGTAGGACTTTGAAGAAAAGAATGATCAATAATATCAATGTATATTGTCTCCTGCTTAAACTGATAGATACAAGAAAAATTACTATATCCTCGATTCAAAAGAAAGAAATGAGTTTGGATATAATGATGATTACTAAGAATTTAACTCTTTCGGAATTTATGAAGAAGGGAGTATTGATTCTAGAACCCACTCGTCTGTCTGAACAAAAAGATGGGCAATTTATTATGTATCAAACCATAGGTATTTCGTTGGTTGATAAGAATAAGCATCAAAAATACCAAGAGCAAGGACATCCTTCTAACAATAATTTTGATGAAACTATTTCATCACATCAACCAATAACTGGAAATAGAGACAAAAATAATTTTGATTTACTTGTTCCCGAAAATATTTTATCCTTTAGACGTCGTAGAAAATTGAGAATTCTAATTTGTTTCAATTCCAAAAATCGAAATTCTATAGATCAAAATCTGGTAGTTTGGAACGTAAAAAACAGAATCCAAGTTTCACATGACAATAACCATCTCGATAGAGATAAAAATCAATTAATGAAGTTAAAGCTCTTTCTTTGGCTTAATTATCGATTAGAAGATTTAGCTTGTATGAATCGTTATTGGTTTGATACCAATAATGGCAGCCGTTTCGGTATGTTAAGGATAGAGATGTATCCGCGATTGCAAATTTTTTGATATTTGATAATACACTTTTTCTATATATCCTATACCCTATATATATATACTATACCCTATATATAATAGGGTATATGAAAGCAAACAAATACACAGATCGCACGTCTTATCTCACATTTCATTCTAGTATCCAATATCAAATGAATAATGTCTGAATTAGATCTCGAAATGAATCAACGGAACCTTCTTTATTTTAGGTCTAAATTCTTTGATCCAAAAATGTACCAAGCTTTTCTATTCGTATCGAAAACCAATTCAAAATTGGATTGATTGATTTGAATTGAGGAAATATGGATTTGAATTCAGTAAATTAGGAGTTCATAAAGAAATTTTGATTAAATTATTGTATACACCGCATTCCAATTAATGGCATTATTATTACTGATCGGTAAAATCCATATCTGTAAAAAGGGCAAGGGGCGTTTTTTTATGGTAAAAAATTCACCGATTTCGGTTATTTCTCAAAAAGAAAATGAAGACCCAAAAGGGTCTGTTGAATTTCAAGTATTCAGTTTCACCACCAAGATAAGGAGACTTACTTCCCATTTGGAATTGCACAAAAAAGACTTTTCATCTCAGAGAGGTTTGCGCAAAATTTTGGGAAAACGTCAACGACTGCTGGCCTATTTGTCAAAAAGAAATAGGGGGCGCTATAAAGAATTAATTGGGGAGTTGGATATTCGAGAGATAAAAACTCGTTAATTTGAAGCGTGATACCATTTGAGCTTACTCGTTTAAATTTTGATGAACTTCTTTCTTTTTACTTTCAGCAATGCATGGAAGAATGACTCGAGAAAAAATTATGATTCCACCAACTACAAGAAAAGACCTCATGATAGTCAATATGGGCCCTCACCACCCATCAATGCATGGTGTTCTTCGACTGATCGTTACTCTCGATGGTGAAGATGTTATTAACTGTGAACCGGTATTGGGTTATTTACATAGAGGGATGGAGAAAATTGCGGAAAATCGAACAATTATACAATACTTGCCTTATGTAACACGTTGGGATTATTTAGCTACTATGTTCACAGAAGCAATAACCGTAAACGGGCCCGAACAGCTAGGGAATATTCAAGTACCTAAAAGGGCTAGCTATATCAGAGCTATTATGTTGGAACTGAGTCGTATCGCTTCCCATTTGTTATGGCTCGGTCCTTTTATGGCAGATATTGGGGCGCAGACTCCTTTCTTCTACATTTTTCGAGAACGAGAATTGATATATGACCTATTTGAAGCTGCTACCGGGATGCGCATGATGCATAATTTTTTTCGTATCGGAGGAGTCGCTGCTGATCTACCTCATGGCTGGATAGATAAATGTTTGGATTTTTGCGATTATTTTTTAACCGGGGTTGCTGAATATCAAAAGCTTATTACACGGAATCCCATTTTTTTAGAACGGGTTGAGGGCGTAGGCATTATTGGCGGAGAAGAGGCACTAAACTGGGGTTTATCGGGACCAACGCTACGAGCTTCCGGACTACAATGGGATCTTCGTAAAGTTGATCGTTATGAGTGTTACGAGGAATTTGATTGGGAGATTCAATGGCAAAAAGAGGGGGATTCATTAGCTCGGTATTTAATACGAATTGGCGAAATGACAGAATCTATAAAAATTATCCAGCAGGCTCTGGAAGGAATTCCGGGGGGGCCCTATGAGAATTTAGAAAGCCGTCGCTTTGATAGAATAAAACACCCTGAATGGAATGATTTTGAATATCGATTTATTAGTAAAAAACCTTCTCCAACTTTTGAATTGTCCAAGCAAGAACTTTATGTAAGAGTCGAAGCACCAAAAGGAGAATTAGGAATTTTTCTGATAGGAGATCGGAGTGTTTTTCCTTGGAGATGGAAAATCAGACCGCCAGGTTTTATCAACTTGCAAATTATTCCCCAGTTAGTTAAAAGAATGAAATTGGCTGACATTATGACGATACTAGGTAGCATAGATATTATTATGGGAGAAGTTGATCGTTGAAATGATAATTGATACAACAAAA